ATTGTTTCCGATTCACCGGATCTTACCTCTTTCGAAAAAAGTCAATAAAAATCAAGATATGCACTAACTTATTTAATAATTTTATATTAGTATTTATTCTGAGTCTTTTCAAAATCGTTCAAATATTCAAAAAAAGAAGTTACAATTGAATGATATGACTAAGTGACATATAAAAACGAATACTTATAATAGGAAAATGAAAATATAAATTATTATTACGATAATTTATCGTAATAATAATTTATATTCATAGAGCACGGATAAAAATTTAGGCTAAAAAAATACTTGATGCTGATATGAATTATAGGATTAACTAAAGTCATCGGTCTAATGAAATAAAAGCTCTTGATTTTAGTTAGTTTATTTCAACTCATTCACTAATTCATCATTAACTAATTCATTATGGGATTGATTGTTTTCCATTTCAATCAAAACGATTTATTAGTAAAGTTTAGAAGATTTTAGATCTAAAATGAACTTTTTTTATCGATAAAGGATAAAAAATGACTGAGATATTTTTTTATGAAACCACGTATCCTTTAACAGATTTATTACTAGTCTTATTCGAATTTTAAAATTGAATTATTGAATTTAGGTGTATTTTTTCTCAAGTTTGACTAAAAAAGACTCAATTTATTAGGCAAAAGTTTACAATCCTTTGAGGTATTTTATTACATGTAAATAAAGTATAGAATGAGGAAAATAAAAGTCCTTTAGGTTCTTTATTTATTTTATCTTTATATTTATTTTATTAAGTTTAATTTAGCAGATTCTAAAGATATAACTTTTAGAGATAAATAACGAAAACTAAGAGTTCCAAACCAAAAATTTTTGGTTTTATTACTAGCGTATGGAATCAAAAATTTCTTATTTCGAGTAATTTTTGATCCAATTTTCACGGATCTTTGACATATCTATATTTCTTTTTTATTAAGAGAATCTTATTTAGAGAAAAAATAGATAATGAATAAGAAATAAGAATTCGTTTTGAACAATAGATGTCTTTCACATCCAACTATAACAATGAGTAACTTTTAAATGGCAGTTCCAAAAAAACGTACTTCGATATCAAAAAAGCGTATTCGTAAAAATATTTGGAAAAGGAAAGGATATTGGGCGGCGTTAAAAGCTTTGTCATTAGGTAAATCTCTTTCTACTGGAAATTCAAAAAGTTTTTTTGTACGACAAACAAATAAGTCCTAAAATATCGGAATAATCGGAATGGATTTGACTCAAAAAATGGGCTCAGAAATTTGTGAATATCAATATCCAAGTTAATATAAAATTAAAAATTGGCAGTCCATATTCTAATCAATATGAAATAGACCCTTAATCTTATAAAAAAATTCTTCTGTTTTCTGAATTCTAAAAAAATACAAAATTATTTATTTCTTTTTAGTATATTTTCACTCAATTTTTGGTGGTGGGGAGTCTTATTTTCCCCATCGACCTTTACAATAATGAAAAATTTTTATCTTTCTAGGGAAGGGCAGATATAAGATTTTTAGTTCAAATTAATGAATTGTTGAAACTAAAACTAACGGATTCCATGTTAAAAATTTTTGGATAACTTTCTGACTTCTTAATTTTTTGTGTTTACTATATGTAATGAATTTACTATCTATCTCCAATTTTCAGCCCAATCAATAAAAGAACTTAATTGATTGAATTGACTTGTTCAATCTCGACGATTGAATATAAATAGGCTATTATGAGTTCGAGCAAGCCGCTATGGTGAAATCGGTAGACACGCTGCTCTTAGGAAGCAGTGCTAGAGCATCTCGGTTCGAGTCCGAGTGGCGGCATGCCATCTTCTAAAAGAGATACAATAGATCCTATAATAAAAATAAATAAAATTCCCCATTTCTATTTCTTAATTAATATAAGGGATTCCCTCCCCCTTTTTTTCATTTTTATGATATTTTCAACTTTAGAGCATATATTAACTCATATTTCCTTTTCTATTGTTTCAATTGTAATTACAATTCATTTGATAACCTTATTGGGCAATGAAATCATAAAACCATATGATTCGTCAGAAAAGGGGATGATAGCTACTTTTTTATGTCTAACAGGATTATTAATCATTCGTTGGATTTATTCGGGCCATTTCCCACTAAGTGATTTATATGAATCATTAATTTTTCTTTCATGGAGTTTCTCCCTTATTCATATAGTGCCTTATTTCAAAATAAGAAAAAATTATTTAACCACAATAACTGCCTCAAGTACTATTTTTACCCAAGGCTTTGCTACTTCGGGTCTTTTAAATGAAATACATAAACCCACAATATTAGTACCCGCTCTACAATCGGAGTGGTTAATAATGCACGTAAGTATGATGATATTGAGCTACGCGGCTCTTCTTTGTGGATCATTATTATCAGTAGCGCTTCTAGTCATTACATTTAGAAAGATTTTTTATAGTTCTAAAAGTAATAATTTATTAAAATTAAATGAGTCATTTTCATTTGGTAAAATCCAATACAAGAATGAAAGA